GAACTGAATTAGTCAATTCAAGTCAGCGTTGTCAATTTATCCAGAACTTCTCTCTTTTCCTCGGTGAAACAAGAATCCGTTTTGCTCAAATCAAAGCACTTAGTTTAGCCTTTGTTTCCTCTGTGCCCTGTCTTCTTTAAAGATTCATCCAATGGAATCCCGACTCCCTTTCTTTTTGATTTCCATTCTATTTATAATTAGAACCTAATTAAGATAGGATGACTAATGTATGCAGCCTAATGAGGAGTAATACTATAAAAATAAAGAACTCTATTTCAGAACTATGAGACAGAATATTCTGTTTTCTTATTTACTCTTTCTTTATTTTTGGATTTTATTTCAATTTTTCTATTTTATAGAAAGTAGATCGATTTAGATAATGTATATATAAGCAAAGTAATATACTTCAAACAAAGTAGGAATTCGCAAGATGGAGAAAATCATTGCAGTTATTATAGGGAAGTCTAGGGACTTAGAGCATATCCTATTTGAAGGAGGATGGAATTCAAATCAGGTAAGGGATCCTTCCTTCTATTGATTTGATAGAAATTCGTTTTTCTTTTCCTGTCTCTAAGATTTTCGATGAATGAGCCTGTGGTAATGCTTTTATCTCTATTCTATGGCGCAAGCGACCGTCCAGTCTATAAACAAGTACTAATGAGGAAATGAAAACTATACTAAAGGAAACATAGGATCTCTATCCTAAAATCTAAAAAAAGGACATATTAGGGCTATACGGATTCGAACCGTAGACCTTCTCGGTAAAACAGATCAAACGGATTATTATCGAAATGATTCGAACTGTTTCAAAGACCCAACATGCATTTTTTTGCATTGGGCTCTTTCATCAACTGATGTAAAGATCAGTTAGTCCACCATAGTTTTTCTTTACGGAAAGATAATGAGATGGCTCCCTGTGCTCTGATTGATTATTTGTATTATGATCTATCTAGGAGCAATACCAAAGTGTTTCAAAGGAGGATTACCTTGACTTAGGTCTGCCTCCGGCCTAAATTAAATCAACCTAAGTGAAATGGAGTCTCTATCGTTCCGCTGCAAGAGTTGACTATGAGACTTCATACACCTTAAAGTTCATAGAACGAAAAGAAGTTTTTTGGAGGCCCTTATCCTCATTACGCCTAGCATTTAGTGGGCTGGATATTTACCTTATCAACTAGCAAATCAATAAGGGTTCTATTTGATTAGGCACCTGAATTGGCACCTGAATCGGACTGAACCGACTGTTTGTCAGGCTACTGTTCTCCTATTCTCTCGAATCCATGAAGTAAGACATTGATTTTGCAATAAGATCAATTATGTTCATTGCATAATAAGCTCCCTTGAAAAGCATTGGCGCACGTGTAAGCGAGTTGCTCTACCGAACTGAGCTATAGCCCTTGTCAGAGATATCTTAACATATAGATAATTTCTTGTCAAGATGAATATTCTCTAATGCCAGAGGATATCCCTTTGATCTGTTTACTATATAACATACCAATAACGGAGCAGTATTGCTTATAAAAAGGATTCGATCTATAATCGATCGAAGTAATGGGTCTTCCTTTGTGGTGATAAATTGCCTACTTAACTCAGTGGTTAGAGTATTGCTTTCATACGGCGGGAGTCATTGGTTCAAATCCAATAGTAGGTAGGTAGGTAGAAAAATTACTAGATAGCATTGGACTTACTTCGCTTCGCTATCTAATAACTTTTTCTACCCCTCTTCCCTTTTTCTTTGTATCAACTAAACCATTGGATTGTATTCAATTGGATGGGGGAATCCAATTGATAGCCTCGACTCGTATCCTAGCTCGTCTGAGAGCTAGCTTCGCTTCAACCAACTCTTTCGTACCCTCAGCTCTACTCAAGTTAGCTTCGGCTATTTCAAGTGCCTGTTGAGCTTCTTCCGGATCAATGTCACTACCCAGTTCCGCATCATTTCCTAAAATGATGATCTCATTATTAACTATTCTCGCAAAACCGCTCCACAGAACCGCCGTTAACCATTGGTCGTTGAGGAGGCGTATTCTCAAAGGACCCATATCTACAGCTGTGTTAATGGGGGCGTGGTTTGGTAATACGCCAATTTGGCCACTATTAGTAGATAAAATGATTTCTTTCACTTCACAATCCCAAATAATTCGCTTAGGAGTTAGTACATAAAGATTTAATTTCATTTCTTCAATTTGTTCTCCTCTTCTAAGTTTATAGCTTTCGTGCTAGCTTCATCGATGTTACCCACCAAATAAAAAGCTTGTTCGGGTAGGCCGTCTAATTCTCCGGAAAGGATTAGTTGAAATCCCCTAATTGTTTCTGCAAGACCAACATACTTTCCTGCAGAACCGGTAAAAACTTCTGCCACAAAGAACGGTTGTGATAAGAAACGTTCAATTTTTCGTGCTCTTGCTACAGTTAAACGATCCTCCTCTGATAATTCATCCAACCCAAGAATTGCGATAATGTCCTGAAGTTCTTTGTAACGTTGTAAAGTTTCCTTAACTCTTTGCGCAGTTTCATAATGTTCGTTGCCAACGATCCGAGGCTGTAACATAGTTGAGGTTGAATCTAAAGGATCTACTGCTGGATAAATACCCTTGGAAGCTAATCCTCTGGAAAGTACGGTAGTAGCATCCAAATGTGCAAATGTTGTGGCAGGAGCAGGGTCGGTCAAATCGTCCGCAGGTACATAAACTGCTTGGATCGAAGTTATGGATCCCTTTTTTGTAGAAGCAATTCTTTCTTGCAAAGAACCCATTTCTGTACTAAGAGTAGGTTGATAACCCACTGCGGAGGGCATTCTCCCTAATAAGGCGGATACCTCCGATCCTGCTTGAACAAAACGAAAGATATTATCGATGAATAGAAGCACGTCTTGCTTATTAACATCTCGGAAATATTCTGCCATAGTTAGGGCAGTTAAACCAACTCTCATACGAGCTCCCGGCGGTTCATTCATTTGACCATAGACTAGAGCTACCTTTGATTCCTCCAAATTTTTTTCATTAATTACTCCGGATTCCTTCATTTCCATATAAAGATCATTTCCTTCACGAGTCCGTTCCCCTACTCCGCCAAATACGGATACGCCTCCATGAGCTTTAGCAATGTTGTTGATTAATTCCATGATGAGTACTGTTTTACCTACTCCAGCCCCCCCAAATAGTCCTATTTTTCCTCCACGTCGATAAGGAGCTAAAAGATCGACCACCTTAATACCTGTTTCAAAGATGGATAATTTCGTATCTAGCTCGATAAAGGCAGGCGCAGATCTATGAATAGGGAATGTTGCATTAATATCTACAGGACCCAAATTGTCAATAGGTTCCCCAAGAACGTTGAAAATTCGTCCGAGAGTAGCTCCACCGACTGGAACACTGAGAGGAGCTCCCGTGTCAATCACTTCCAATCCTCTCATCAACCCGTCTGTAGCACTCATAGCTACAGCTCTAACTCGATTATTTCCTAATAATTGTTGTACCTCACAAGTCACATTAATTTGCTTACCGGCAGTGTCTCTACTCTTGACTACCAAAGCGTTATAAATATAAGGTAACTTGCCCGGGGGAAAAGTGATATCCAGCACGGGTCCAATAATTTGATCGATACGCCCTATGCTTTTTTCTTCAATTGTGGAAACCCCGGGACGAGAAGTAGTAGGATTGGTTCTCATAATTATCACATAATTTTCAAAAAAAAAAGGAATTTGTCGAATTTTTTCTTGTTGAATAATGCCAAATCAAATCCAAAAAAATAGCCAAAAATCCAAAAGTCAAAAGGAAATGAATTAGTTAATTCAATAAGAGAGAAAGGGGGACGAGGACTTGATTTCGTTGCCCAAGCGAATCCCATTCAATCGTTTACTCATGGAATGAGTCCGTTGGAAAGTTCAATCAATCTTTTTTTTCATATACATTTCGCCTTTTGTGGAGGATCTGTCCCTACTCTACTTTCCTATCTAGGACTTCGATATACAAAATATATACTACTGTGAAGCATAGATTGCTGTCAACAGAGAATTTTCTTAGTATTTAGGTATTTACATTCAAAATAAGAAAGGGGCCTATTAAGAACTTGTAAAATAAGGATTAGGGATTGATTTGGGTTGCGCTATATCTATCAAAGAGTATACAATAATGATGGATTTGGTGAATCAAATCCATGGTTTAATAACGAACCATGTTAACTTACCATAACAACAACTCAATTCCTATCGAATTCCTATAGTAGAATTCCTATAGGATAGAACATACACAGGGTGTACGCATTATATATGAATGAAACATATTCATTAACTTAAGCATGCCCTCCATTTTCTTTAATGAGTTGATATTAATTGAATACCCTTTTTGTTTTAAAAGATTTTTGCAAAGGTTTCATTTACGCCTAATCCATATCGAGTAGACCCTGTCGTTGTGAGAATTCTTAATTCATGAGTTGTAGGGAGGGACTTATGTCACCACAAACAGAAACTAAAGCAAGTGTTGGATTTAAAGCTGGTGTTAAGGATTATAAATTGACTTATTACACCCCGGAGTATGAAACCAAGGATACTGATATCTTGGCAGCATTCCGAGTAACTCCTCAGCCCGGGGTTCCGCCCGAAGAAGCAGGGGCTGCAGTAGCTGCCGAATCTTCTACTGGTACATGGACAACTGTTTGGACTGATGGACTTACCAGTCTTGATCGTTACAAAGGGCGATGCTATCACATCGAGCCCGTTGTTGGGGAGGAAAATCAATTTATCGCTTATGTAGCTTATCCATTAGACCTATTTGAAGAGGGTTCTGTTACTAACATGTTTACTTCCATTGTGGGTAACGTATTTGGTTTCAAAGCCCTACGCGCTCTACGTCTGGAGGATCTGCGAATTCCCCCTACTTATTCAAAAACTTTCCAAGGTCCGCCTCATGGTATCCAAGTTGAAAGGGATAAGTTGAACAAGTACGGCCGTCCTTTTTTGGGATGTACTATTAAACCAAAATTGGGATTATCCGCAAAAAATTACGGTAGAGCGTGTTATGAGTGTCTACGCGGTGGACTTGATTTTACCAAAGATGATGAAAACGTAAACTCACAACCATTTATGCGCTGGAGGGACCGTTTTGTCTTTTGTGCCGAAGCAATTTATAAATCACAGGCCGAAACCGGTGAAATCAAGGGGCATTACTTGAATGCGACTGCAGGTACAGTCGAAGAAATGATGAAGAGAGCTATATTTGCGAGGGAATTAGGGGTTCCTATTGTAATGCATGACTACTTAACTGGGGGATTCACCGCAAATACTACTTTGGCTCATTATTGCCGCGACAATGGCCTACTTCTTCACATTCACCGGGCAATGCATGCAGTTATTGATAGACAGAAAAATCATGGTATGCATTTTCGTGTATTAGCTAAAGCATTGCGTATGTCTGGGGGAGATCATGTCCACGCCGGTACAGTAGTAGGTAAGTTAGAAGGGGAACGCGAAATGACTTTAGGTTTTGTTGATTTATTGCGCGATGATTTTATTGAAAAAGATCGTGCTCGCGGTATCTTTTTCACTCAGGACTGGGTATCTATGCCAGGTGTTATACCGGTGGCTTCAGGGGGTATTCATGTTTGGCATATGCCAGCTCTGACCGAAATCTTTGGAGATGATTCCGTATTACAATTTGGTGGAGGAACTTTAGGACATCCTTGGGGAAATGCACCTGGTGCAGTAGCTAATCGGGTGGCTTTAGAAGCTTGTGTACAAGCTCGTAACGAAGGGCGCGATCTTGCTCGTGAAGGTAATGAAATTATCCGAGCAGCTTGCAAATGGAGTCCTGAACTAGCCGCAGCTTGTGAAATATGGAAGGCGATCAAATTTGAGTTCGAGCCGGTAGATACTATAGATAAGTAGATAAAACTAGATATAAAGAAGGTCTAAATAAAAAAGAAGCGAAATAGAAAGAGAAAAAAGCAGTTACGAAATGCAGTAATTCTTCTTTATTCTTCTAATTGATTGCAATTAAACTCGGCTCAATCTTTTTTTTAAGATTGAGCCGAATAAAAATAGATCTTGATACGATCATGAGACTTGACAAATCGAGATTCCTCTATTCTATATATTTAGAATATATAAAGGTATAATACAATAAATAAATACAAATATAGTATTATCATATGATAATGGAATCAAATACGCAGTATTTACAGAAAAAGTCTTTATTTATTGGGAAAGAATCAATGAAAAAAGATTAGGAATCGCAATGCTACTATACGCGTCCGGAGAAGTATTCGGAATAATATTCTTCTATAATCCATTCTTGTGTCTTGCGCGGGGTCTTACTAACAGGACTTCGCTGCACGGGACGGGTTTTCGTCGAAAAGCTAACTCCACCCGGCATTTTCATACCCTTTGGGTGGTATATCGCCTTAAAAAGTCTAAGGGGGTAGTATGAGATCTGTAGTAGGTAAGAGAATTTGCCCTTTGATTTTGATTGAGTATGCTATTTTTCCGCCTTTACCGCGCATTATTGTATGAGCTTCTAGAGGATAGAGGAGCACGTATGCAGGAAGGAAATTACAGCTTAATAAAAAAGTCTAAAAAAGCTTCAACTTTACGGCACTATCAATCAACTAAAAAGCCCTATGTATGAATCCTTACAACCGGTGGGATAGGATAAGAGCGAGTTTCGGTATACTGGGGTTGGGGGATATCCTTATTTCAAAACCTGACGCGCATCTTGCGTTTGTGGGGGTCCGAGAGTGGTTGAAGAAGTATTGCATGTGGAAGTAGGTAGACGAAACTTATTTAGGATTCGAAATGGGCGCATTCGACTAAAAGTCGTACTGAGACCTTTTTTAAAGGGTATTCTGAAAGAGGTATTTCATTTTCACAATCGCTTTCTTTTGAATCCAATTTCAAGTTCGATTAGAAGGATAGAAAGGCCATGAGGACGGGAAAAGAAAAATCAAATCTTTTTAATCTCCTTTTTTGCAATTTTCTTATTATCCATTCCATTCATTTTTTTTTATAGAATACTAAAGTATTCTATAGTATTCTATAAAAAATCTTTATTTTGCAAACTCAAAAATACAATAGTCAATATTCCTTATAATAGATATACTTAATTATATTATAAGAATCCTAAGATATTTTTCGAATAGATAGAAATAGTAAATTTGAATTGAGACACCTATTCTATGACGGATTTTAACTTACCTTCTATTTTCGTGCCTTTAGTAGGCTTAGTATTTCCGGCAATTGCAATGGCTTCTTTATTTCTTTATGTGCAGAAAAATAAGATTGTCTAGAACCGATGGGGCCGAATTTTCTCAATGTATTTCCACGCAGGATCATAATACAGATATTTTTTAGTGTAAGTAATATAATATGGTAGGGTATGTGGCTCTTTCTACACACAAATGAAAAACGGCTATGGATGCGGATATAGGCTACGAGCATAAATGCATGCATATGCGGAGCCGGGTATAGCGAGTTTTATTTTAAGTAGATCAACAGATATTTTTTGAATAGAAAGTCAATGTATCTAACCAATTATTTCACAGGAGTACTAGTTACTGAAGGCGATTTCAGAATCAAAAAAAGTAAAGTCAAAATCATTTAGCTTATTCTCTCAATTTCAATCGACCGCTGCTGGATTTAGTATATCTAATATGAATTGGCGATCAGAACACATATGGATAGAACTTCTAAAAGGTTCTCGAAAAAGAGGTAATTTTTTCTGGGCCTGTATTCTTTTTCTAGGTTCACTAGGATTTTTATCGGTTGGGGCTTCCAGTTATCTTGGTAAGAATATGATATCTGTACTTCCATCTCAACAAATTCTTTTTTTTCCACAGGGGGTCGTGATGTCTTTCTACGGAATCGCGGGCCTATTCATTAGCTCCTACTTGTGGTGCACTATTTTGTGGAATGTAGGCAGTGGTTATGACCGATTCGATAGAAAAGAGGGAATAGTGTGCATTTTTCGTTGGGGATTCCCTGGAATAAAACGTCGCGTCTTCCTTCGATTCCTTATGCGGGATATCCAATCAATTAGAATTCAGGTTAAAGAGGGTCTTTATCCTCGTCGTATCCTTTATATGGAAATCCGGGGCCAGGGGGTCATTCCCTTGACTCGTACTGATGAGAAGTTTTTTACTCCACGAGAAATTGAACAAAAAGCTGCCGAATTGGCCTATTTCTTGCGCGTACCAATTGAAGTATTTTGAATACCGATTTAATTTTTTTGAAATGAATTGAATGAATTGGATTCGTTATTGTAAGGAGATTTTTGAGTATTTATCTAAAGAAAGGAACAAACGAGGATAAGAGAAAATTGCTTCTAATTTGTTTTGTCCAAGTGAGATATATGGCATAATATTCTTCCATTTTCATCTGAAAGGGCTTTTTTTTTTTATTCTATTTCTCTATTCCACTCCATCTAGATCTAAGAAAGAACCCAATGCAATGAAATTCCACTAGTATACAAAAAAGAGGAATAGATACAAGGTCTCAAACCTTGTTATAGAATTTTTGCTTCAAATAAAAAGAAATATCATATAGAGTCAGCGAATGAAATAGAGTCAGCGAATGAAGCAGATTCATTAACAACTCAATTTACAGATCAAAAATGAAAAAAAAGAAAGCATTGCCTTCTTTCCTATATCTTGTATTTATCGTACTTTTGCCCTGGGGAGTCTCTTTCTCTTTTAACAAATGTCTGGAACTTTGGATTAAGAATTGGTGGAATACCAGGCAATCTGAAACTCTCTTAACTGATATTCAAGAGAAAAAGGTTCTAGAAAGATTCATAGAATTAGAAGAACTTTTTCTCTTGGACGAAATGATAAAAGAGAAACCGAAGACACATGTACAAAAACCTCCTATAGGAATACACAAGGAAATAATACAATTGGTCAAAATAGATAATGAGGATCATCTCCATATCATTTTGCATTTCTCGACAAATATAATCTGTTTGGCTATTCTAAGTGGTTCTTTTTTTCTGGGTAAAGAGGAACTTGTCATTTTGAATTCTTGGGTTCAGGAATTCTTCTATAACTTAAATGACTCAATAAAAGCTTTTTTGATTCTTTTAGTTACTGATTTTTTTGTTGGATTTCACTCCACCCGCGGTTGGGAACTACTAATTCGTTGGGTCTACAACGATCTTGGATGGGCTCCTAATGAGCTAATTTTCACTATTTTTGTTTGTAGTTTTCCAGTGATTCTAGATACATGTTTTAAATTTTGGATCTTTTTTTCTTTAAACCGTCTATCTCCTTCGCTTGTAGTCATTTATCATTCAATTAGTGAAGCATAAACTCATTCGATTTCCTGATATTAATCAAATTAGCATCTTTCTTCCTTTAGAAAGAAAGCCCTTTTCCATTTTAGCAAAATTCTTTCTATTTCTACCTGCTCAAGGTATTCATCATTCCAGTACAACTGTTGCAGTAGAATGACAACAGACTCGTGTATAGGGAACTAGATTAGCTTAGCTACCTATCTAATTTATTGTAGAAATTCTGGGATCTGCGATTGGATATGGAAAATAGAAATACTTTTTCTTGGGTAAAGGAACAGATGATTCGATCGATTTCTGTATCGATCATGATATACGTAATAACTCGGACATCTATTTCAAATGCATATCCCATTTTTGCGCAGCAGGGTTATGAAAACCCACGAGAAGCAACCGGACGAATTGTATGTGCCAATTGCCATTTAGCTAATAAGCCCGTGGATATTGAAGTTCCCCAAACTGTGCTTCCCGATACTGTATTTGAAGCAGTTCTTCGAATTCCTTATGATATGCAACTGAAACAAGTTCTTGGTAATGGGAAAAAGGGAGGGTTAAATGTGGGTGCTGTTCTTATTTTGCCCGAGGGATTCGAATTAGCGCCGCCCGACCGTATTTCTCCTGAGTTGAAAGAAAAGATAGGAAATCTTTCTTTTCAGAGTTATCGTCCCGATAAAAAAAATATTCTTGTGATAGGCCCTGTTCCCGGTAAGAAATATAGTGAA